GAACAATAATAGACTTTTAAATTTTAAAAAATTTAAAAATATAACCCTAACATGTCAGGGAAAAAGCGATTTATTTCAATAATAAATCCTGCAGTAAATGTCATCCAAATCGTTAAAAGAACTGGAGCTGTTGATAAATATTTTTGAAAATCATTCATATTAATAAATTTAATGTTAGCGTAAATAGTTACTGAAGTTAACGAGGCGATACTGTTATTTCGTCTTTAAGCGCCACTAAATCATTGCTGATTAATTCTTGCCATGCTGAAATTGGCCAAATATAACCAGTTGTCATGATTTTTAAAGCTAAAGGAACATTTATAATAATTTCACTCTCACTAGGATTCGCACTCGTACTAACTGCTCGTAGATATTTTCGACCTACCCAACCAATCCAGCCAGAAATATAAATGAAACCAAATCCTGGTAATATGAATTCTGCTGCATGACTCCAACGACCATCAGCAACTAAATGAGGTAACCCATCAGTACCGCATAATAATTCTGAACGAGAATATTTATCAAAGCGAGCTTGTGTACGCTCAATCTGTTGTTGTAAAGCTAAAGCTGGAGGAGAATCTACTTCATATTTACTTGCTCGTTGCTCTAATTTTTTGACACTTGTAGTTAAACGTTTAGTAAATGCAGCAGATTCACTACACTTCGTTAAACCACCAATGTCCGCTAATGCTTGACTTGGAGTTAAAGCAATTAAAACAGCGAACAATAAAGTTAATAAATTGACACGTTTCATTAGAAATTAAAAAAGTTAAAATATATAATTTAGTAAAAATTTCATAAAAATTAAAACTACTAATATACATAATAATTTAGTTTTAAATAAAAAACCATTTTATTTAAATAATTATAAATTTTTAATGAACGAATACTTAAAAAGCTGGTGAAGGGATTTGAACCCCCAACCTACGGATTACAAATCCGTTGCTCTACCGTTGAGCTACACCAGCAAAATAATTTTATTTTTTAATAATAAAGTATATTATTAGCATTTAAACCATTATATATTTATTACCTATTTTTCACATAATTATATATTACAATTAAAGTTCTAAAAAAGCAAGAGTTAAAATATACTTTTTAGAGATTTTGTTGTTTTTCATATTTTGTCTGTGTTACAATATGTTTTAAACTTCTATTTATATAAAAATTATTTACGATAAAAAATGGGAAAACAAATTTTACGATCACTACTAATAGGAATAATCCTTATTAGTACTATTGATTTAAGTGTCAAAACATTTGGTATCCAAACTCCAGAAAGCCCTGAGATTGTACGAAATGAAGCTCAATTAAATCAAAATGTTGTGAGTTCTCGTATGACATACGGACGTTTCTTAGAATATTTAGAAATGGGTTGGGTAAAACAAGTCGATTTATACGATAATAGCCGCAATGCTATAGTTCAAGCGTCAAGTCCCGAATTAGGTAATCGACCACAAACAATTCGAGTTGAAATTCCTGTTGGAGCTTCACAACTAATACAAAAATTAAAAGAATACAATATTGATTTTGATGCACATCCTGCAGAACAAAAAAATCTTTTTGTTACAATAGCAAGTAATTTACTTTTACCATTAATTTTCATTGCTGGATTAGTTTATTTTTTCCAAAATTCAGAAAATTTTGGAGGTGGAAACGGTCAATCTCCATTAAGTTTAGGGAAATCTACAGCACGATTTGAACGTCGACCTGATACTGGTGTTAATTTTAAGGACATTGCTGGAATTGACGAAGCAAAAGCTGAATTTGAAGAAATTGTCTCTTTTTTAAAAGAGCCTGAAAAATATACAGTTGTTGGTGCTAAAATTCCTAAAGGGATTTTATTAGTTGGCCCTCCTGGAACTGGAAAAACTTTATTAGCAAAAGCTATTGCAAATGAAGCAGATGTTCCGTTTTTCAGCGTTGCGGGTTCTGAATTTGTGGAGATGTTTATCGGGATTGGTGCTGCCCGAGTTCGAGATTTATTCCAAAAGGCTTCAGAAAATGCGCCTTGTATTGTTTTTATTGATGAAATTGATGCCGTAGGTAGAGAACGTGGTGCTGGTGTTGGTGGTGGAAACGATGAACGTGAGCAAACACTAAATCAACTATTAACAGAAATGGATGGTTTTAAAGAAAATAAAGGTGTAATTGTTGTTGGTGCTACAAATCGTGTAGACATTTTAGATGCTGCATTATTACGACCTGGACGATTTGATCGTCAAGTTACTGTTAATTTACCCGATCGATTAGGACGTATTGGTATTTTAAAAGTTCATGCAAAAAATAAACCATTAGGTGATGATGTATCATTAGTTCAATTGGCGAATCGAACTCCTGGATTTTCTGGGGCAGATCTAGCTAATCTTTTAAATGAAGCGGCGATCTTGGCAACACGATATAAAAAAGAAACAATTTCAAAAAATGAAGTTAATCAAGCAATTGATAGAATTATTGGTGGTATCGCGGGGACACCATTAGAAGATGGTAAAAACAAAAAATTAATTGCTTATCAAGAAGTTGGTCACGCTATTGTTGGAACTGTATTACAATCACATGATGAAGTAGAAAAAATTACAATTACTCCCCGAGGAGCTGCTAAAGGATTAACATGGTTTACACCTGAAGAAGATCAAACTTTAATATCTCGTTCAGCATTATTAGCACGAATTATTGGAATATTAGGTAGTCGTGCCGCCGAACAAGTTGTTTTTGGTGAACCAGAAATTACAACAGGTGCAAGTAGTGATTTACAACAAGTAACTAATTTAGCACGCCAAATGGTAACACGTTTTGGCATGTCAAATATTGGTCCAATTGCATTAGAAGATGAATCAAATGGACAAGTATTTTTGGGAGCAACAATGGATCAAGGATCAAATTATCCAGAAACTATTGCTGATAGAATTGATGATGAAGTTTGTAAAATTATTAATTATGCGGAAGAAAAAGCTCTTCAAATAATTTCAGATAACCGAGTTATTATTGATTTAGTTGTTGAGAAATTAATTGATATAGAGACGATGGATGGAACTGAATTCCGTGAATTATTAAGTACTTACACAATTCTACCGAATAAGAAAGCGGCTTATGTTTCGAAATTTCCTCAATAAATACGAAATTAATTGTTATTCAAGTAACAAATAAAAATATTTTTAACACATTATTACTGCGTTGTAGATTTTAAATATTGCTATATAAACGGGATAAATATAAAATTAGTTTAAGAGTTAATAAAAATAGAAACTGCATTCTATTTTTTACTTTATTATTACTAATTTTAAAATATATTTAAGAGTTCACGCAAGTTTATGGCAAAAAAAAGTATGATTGAAAGAGAAAAAAAACGAATTAAATTACATAAAAAATATGACTCGAAACGACAAATGTTGTTAAATGAGTACAATAATACTAGTGATTTTAATTTAAAATTAGAAATTCATTCAAAAATTCAACGTTTACCTAGAAATAGTTCAAAAATTCGTATTAGAAACCGTTGTTGGAAAACAGGTCGACCTCGAGGTTTCTATCGAGATTTTGGTGTTTCACGTCATGTATTACGAGAAATGGCACATCAATGTTTATTACCCGGCGTTACAAAATCAAGCTGGTAAAATAAAAAATAAATAAATTATATTAAAATTAAAAGTTTAAACTATAATTTTAGTATAATTTACAAGAGTATTCTTAAACTCTAATTCCTTAGAATCAATTTATATTCATAGTTAAAAATTATTCATAAATTTTCGACACGTTATAAGAAAATTACTAATAATAAAAAATAATAATATTATGCTTACTGATTTTCAAATTTATGTTGCACTAATGATTGCTGGCGTAGCAAGTGTTTTAGCTATCCGTTTAGGGGCAACACTTTACCAATAATTAATCAAAACTTTATTTATTTAATTAATAGTTATGGTAACACAAGATTTAAAAAAATTCTCTTCACCTGTTTTTCCATTTACTGCGATCGTAGGTCAAGAAGAAATGAAATTAGCCTTACAATTAAATGTAATTGATCCAAAAATTGGAGGCGTTATGATTATGGGCGATCGTGGAACAGGAAAATCTACAACAATACGAGCAATTGCAGATTTACTTCCAGAGATTGAAGTTATCAAAGATGACCCGTTTAATTCACATAAATCTGATTTAGATTTAATGGGGAATGAGGTAAAAACAGCTATCCAAAATGGAGAAACATTGGAAACTGAATTTATTAAAATTCCAATGGTTGATTTACCTTTAGGGGCAACTGAAGATCGTGTTTGTGGGACAATTGATATTGAAAAAGCATTAACTGAAGGTGTAAAAGCCTTTGAGCCAGGATTGTTGGCAAAAGCTAACCGTGGACTACTTTATGTTGATGAGGTTAATTTATTAGATGATCATTTAGTTGATATTTTATTAGATTCAGCCGCCTCAGGGTGGAATACAGTTGAACGAGAAGGAATATCAATTCGTCATCCAGCTAGATTTGTTTTAGTTGGTTCTGGTAATCCGGAAGAAGGAGAATTACGACCACAACTACTAGATCGATTTGGTATGCACGCAGAGATTAGAACTGTTAAAGATCCTATTTTACGTGTAAAAGTTGTTGAAGAACGAACATCTTTTGATCAAACACCAATGGTTTGGATGGAAAATTATGAGGTTCAACAACAAGAGTTACGTAATCGAATTGTTGATGCACAAAAATTATTACCAACTGTTCAAATAGATTATGATCTACGAGTTAAAATTTCTGAAGTTTGTAGTCAATTAGATGTTGATGGTTTAAGAGGTGATATTGTAACAAATCGTGCAGCAAAAGCTCATGCTGCTTATAATAAACGCGATAAAGTAACATTGGAAGATATTGAAAGTATTATTACTTTATGTTTACGTCATCGTTTAAGAAAAGATCCATTAGAATCAATTGATTCTGGTGATAAAGTATCAAAAGTTTTTAAAGAAATATTTGAAATAGAATAAAAATAATGAAGATATAGAAACAATTCTTAAAATACAATTGTTTCTATATCTTCATTATTTTATTCTACTTATTCTATTTTCAATAAAATCTGGCGAGCGGTGGACAAGAGTAAAGTGATAGAAAATGGAGTTGAGGTATACAATATCTGTATTCCAAGTTGTGCTAAAAATGAGAGGCATTCTAGCGGAAGTTCCACCGGTGGGTAGCACGTTTTTAAAAGCAATCGTAGGCCGTATTTGGAAGCGGTAATGACTGATGTAGAATTCGATAAACCCGAGGCAACTTCATACAGTTTATGGCCCTGATACAAAACTGGTAAGTTTTCCCCCATTGACTTTACTAGTGCTAATGATGACATATTCATCTCCTTTTTTTTTAGTTAAATTTAAACTTTCCAAGCTAATATATTAATAATAGCTTTAATTAATTCACTTTGGTTATTTCTCAGACATTTTCCCAAATATAAGCCAGCTACAACGAAAAATAAACTTTTCATGTTATATTTTCTCCTTTTTTAGTATATCATATTATATAATAATTTTATTAAAATAACAATATAATATAATTTTGTTATAAGTATATATTGTTATTTTAAGTAAATTATTGTATAATTTTATTAAGCCCGGATAGCTCAGTTGGTAGAGCAGTGGATTGAAGATCCTCGTGTCCCCAGTTCGAATCTGGGTCTGGGCATTAAAATAACAAATGTATAATAAAACTTGATTGTTAAAAAGTATAAAGCTTTTATATATATATATTAAATTAATTTTTTATAAACTAGAAAAAGTATTAAAAAACTTAGCTGGATCATTTTGAAATAATAGTTCAATAATCCCTAAAGGACCATTACGATGTTTCGCAACTATTAATTCAGCTGTTGTCATTTTTTCCTCTTTTTCTTTATTCATACTATAATAATTTTCACGGTATAACATTAACACTAAATCAGCATCTTGTTCAATTGATCCACTTTCACGTAAATCAGATAAAACTGGACGTTTGTTAAGACGAGTTTCGACATTTCTACTTAATTGAGATAAAGCAATAACAGGAATTTGAAACTCTTTCGCAATATTTTTTAATGAGCGAGTAATTTGAGAAAGTTCTTGAACACGATTTTCAGATTTAGAATTTAAATTTAATAATAATTGTAAATAATCAATAATAATCAGTCCAATTTTATTTTGTTCAAATAGAATCTTTTTTATTTTTGAGTAAATATCTTGAGTTGTTAAATTTGCTTGATCATCAATAAAAAATGGTAGACGTGAATAAAGTTGAATAGTTTTTTTCAATTCATACCAATCTTCTTTATACAAATTTCCGATTTTTAATCGCGTTTGACTAATTCCTGTTTCGTTTGATAATAATCTATAGATTAATTGTTCTTTTGACATTTCAAGACTAAAAAATAATATTGGTAATTTATATTTTTTCAGTATATTCTCAGTTATATTTAAAACAAGAGCAGTTTTTCCCATTGATGGTCGACCTGCAAGAATAATTAAATCAGACTTTTGAAAACCTTGAGTTAAGGCATCCACATCATAAAAACCAGATGCTAATCCGGGTAGTTCGGGTTTTAAAGCTTTTTCTTTTAATTCTTCAAAAACACTAGAAAATAATTCAGCCGTAGTCAATTTCTTTTCTTCTATTAGTTCATTTGTTAAGGCAAATGATTTTTTTTCAAAATCATTTAAAATTTTTTCTAATGAAATGTTTGTAATATACGCAGAATTAATTGCTTCATAGCCTAATTGAATTAATGAGCGTCGTAAAAATTTATCTTGCAGTAATTGAATATATTCTTCTAAATAAACTAAATTTGGAATTTGATTTAAAAGTTCTAACAAAACTTTTGTACCTCCAATTTTATTTAAACAACCTTTTTCTCTTAAAAAATTATTTACTGAAAAAACATTTATTGGAAGTTTTTTCCTATACATTTCAACAATTACTCTATAGATTTCTTGGTGGTTTATGAAATAAAACGTTTCAATTCGAACAGTTTTTAATGTAATTTCAATCGCTTCAAAATTAATTAACAAACAACTTAACACAATTTTTTCAGCTGCAAAATTATGAGGTAAAGGAGTATCTGAAATTGAAAATTTAATTTTATTGTCAAATTTTTTCATATTAGTTTATATATATATGTTTAATTTTAATATAAAATAGGAAACCTTGTCTTTTAAAGATATATTTATTAAACTATTAGTATGCGTCCTTAGTTCAGTTGGTAGAACGCTAGTCTCCAAAATTAGATGTCGAGGGTTCAAGTCCTTCAGGACGCGTTTCTCTTTTTAAAGAGGTGTGTATTTTCAAATAGAATTTTTTAGTGATCAATATTTCCGTAACTAATTAATTATTTAAAAATTTATATAATATTAAAAATATTTTTTAATTAATTGAAGTTAAAATTATATATCTCTATTTTATCAAGAAAGAAAAATAAAATTATATGCCAAAAAAAATAACTGCATTGATTAAATTAGCATTACCAGCTGGAAAAGCAACACCAGCTCCTCCAGTTGGTCCAGCGTTAGGTCAACATGGTGTCAACATTGCAGCTTTTTGTAAAGAATATAATGCGAAAACGACTGAAAAAGCTGGGCTTATTATTCCTGTAGAAATTTCAGTTTATGAAGATCGAAGTTATACGTTTCTTCTTAAAACTCCCCCTGCCTCTGTTTTATTAGCAAATGCTGCAAAAGTTAAAAAAGGTTCATCAACACCAAATCGAGTAAATGTTGGATCAGTAACACAAGCACAATTAGAAGAAATTGCTAATATTAAATTACCAGATTTAAATACTACAAAAATAAGTAGTGCTGTAAGGATTGTTGAAGGAACAGCCCGAAATATGGGTATTACTATTGTAGATTAATATTTAAGTTTATAAGTTTTTAAGAAAGAAATTATATGCAAAAATTATCCAGACGTCACAGCGAAAACCTTAAAAAAATTAAAAATGTTGCTCACTCAAGTTTAGAAGAAGCGATTACATCACTTCAAGAAACAGCGACAGCAAAGTTTATTGAATCTGTTGAGTTACACGCTAATTTAAACATTGATCCTAAATATGCGGACCAACAATTACGTACAACGGTTACTTTACCTCATGGAATTGGAAAGTCAATGCGTATTGCTGTCTTAACTAATGAGGCAAATTTTAATGAAGCAAAAGAAGGTGGTGCGGATATTGTTGGAAGTCAAGATTTAATTGATGATATTAGTCAAGGTACAATTAATTTTGATTTACTAGTCGCAACGCCCGATATGATGCCAAAATTAGCTAAATTAGGAAGAGTTTTAGGTCCTAAAGGATTAATGCCATCGCCAAAATCAGGAACAGTTAGTACGACATTAACAGCAACCTTATCTGAATTTAAAAAAGGAAAATTTGAATATAAGGCGGATAAGGCCGGCGTCGTTCACGTAAATTTTGGTAAAGTCGATTTTTCACAAAGTCAATTAGTTGAAAATTTAACATCATTGTATCAATCTATCGAACAAAATCGTCCTAGTGGTGTAAAAGGTAAATATTTTAAAAGTTTATTTATTTGTACCAGTATGGGCCCATCTATTCAATTAGATTTAAATGCGTTTGATTAATCAAACAAATGCTAATTGAGTTATTAAAAATTATAAATATAGTTTAAAAAAAATTTTATGTCAGACAAAATTAATCAAATTGTTGAAGAATTAAAAACATTAACATTATTAGAAGCTTCAGAATTAGTAACAGCAATTGAAGAAACATTTGGTGTTGATGCATCAGCAAGTGTTGGCGGTGGTGTTGTAATGGCTGCTGCTCCAGCAGCAGCTGAAGAAGCAGAAGAAAAAACAGAATTTAACGTAATGTTAGACGAAGTTCCAGCAGATAAAAAAATTGCAGTTTTAAAAGTTGTACGAACTTTAACTGGTTTAGGTTTAAAAGAAGCAAAAGAACTTGTAGAGTCAGCGCCGAAAATGGTTCAAGAAGCATTAGGCAAAGATGCCGCGGAAGATGCTAAGAAACAAATTGAAGCAGCTGGTGGGAAAGTATCTTTAACTTAAAATAATAATATTTATGGAAGAAAATTATTTTTTCTTCCATAAATATTATTATTTTAGAAGTAACTATTTTATCTTTCGAATAAAAAAGAAGCCTTATATTCACTAGACTTCTTGTTTTGTCATTTTTATAAATTAATTGAATTATATAAGTATTTTATCAATAAAGAATTCAATTAGAAATATATTATTTAGTCGATTTGTGGAAAATCCACATTTCCATTTTTAATTGATTCAGTTAATGAACTTAGAATTAATTTGATTGATCGAACAGCATCATCGTTACCTGGAATTGGAATATCCACTAAATCTGGATCACAATTTGTATCTAAAATCGAAATAATTGGGATACCTAATTTACGACATTCTTGAACAGCAGTCATTTCTCTTTTTTGATCAATAATAATTGCTACATCTGGTAATCTTGTCATATTTTTTACGCCATTCAGATGTTTCCGCAATTTTTCTAGTTCTTTTGAACGTAATGATGCTTCTTTTTTTGGTAATAACGCAAAAACTCCATCAACTTCTTGCTGTTCTAATGTTTTCAAACGTTCAATTCGACTTTTTAAAGTAACCCAATTCGTTAACATACCCCCTAACCACCGATGGTTTACATAATAAGCATTACAACTATTTGCTTGTTCAGCAATTACAGCACTTGCTTGTCGTTTTGTTCCAATAAATAAAAATGTTTTATTATTTGAAGCAGCTTTTGTAACATACGAATTTGCACGTTTTAATAATTGAGCCGTTTGAACTAAATCTAAGATATGAATGTTATTACGTTCTGTATAAATATATGGAAACATCTTTGGATTCCAGCGATAAGCTTTATGCCCAAAATGAACACCAGCTTTTAATAATTGGGCTAAGTTAATATCAGCCATAAAATTTTTTAACTCCTTAGTAAAAAAATAAGTGTAATTTATTCCAATTATAGTATAAAAGAACAGTGACAAATTGAAAAGAAATAAGCTTACATTTTCATTTTAATTTTTTCTGAAATAGTTTTATTTTGCTGAATTTTATTAAAACAATTTGTGTAACTTTGATATCCAGTTCCAGATGGAATTAAATGACCAATAATAATATTTTCTTTTAATCCTCTTAACCAGTCAACTCGCCCTTCGATAGCAGCTTTTGTTAAGACTCGAGTTGTTTCTTGGAAGCTTGCTGCTGAAATAAAACTAGGATTATTTAAAGCAGCTTTAGTAATTCCACGTAGTAATGGAACATAGTATGCAGGACGTTTGTTATGAGCTTCAATAATTTGGTTAATATATTGAATATGATATAAGTCAACTACTTCACGGGGTAATAATGGCGTATGACCTTCATGAGTTATTAATACTTTTGTTGTCATTTGTTTAATAATAACTTCTAAATGCTTATTTGCAATTGAAACTCCTTGAGATTGATAAACAGATTGAACAGCATTTAAAATTAACAATTGGATTTTTTTAAATGTTCGATAACTTGCTTCATAATTATTTGTTAATCTATATGAAACAACAAATCCCTCTACTTCTTCAAAGTCGTTTTGAGTATTAAAGAATCGTTTTTTCATTCCATAATAATTGAAATAAATTTTTAATAAATTATGAGGATTAATTTTATCATTTTCCTTTATAGTCGTACCAAGTTTTTGAAATTCAAAATTTGAATCAAGACTTGTTTTTTGAATTAATAAACTCTTTTTTTGATTTGTTGCTAAATGTTTATTTGTTGGTTTCCTTTTTCTTGCTTCTAATAATTCTTCAATTCGTGGTAAACCTTGAACAATATCTCCAGTAATCTCTTTTTCAAAATTTAGTAAACCAATTACTTCACCTTTTTCAATGAATTCACCATTTTTACAATATACATTATTTACTTCCTGTTCAAAATAATCTTCTGTTATAGAGTGAATTCCAATAGATTTATGAAAAGGATATTTTAAAAATTTTAATCCTGTTAAATTAATATCTGAAGATTTATCTTCTTTATTTGTATTAAAAATTAATTCTGAACTTTTTATTAATAAGGGTAAACATTGTTTAATTTTTATATTATCCGTGTTTCTTTTAACAATTTCTTGAATTATTTGTTTTTTCTTGACCGTTTCCTGATTTTTTTTTACTAATGTGAAATTATTTAAAAAGAATGGAATTGGAGAGCTATAAAATTTACCATTTTTTTTTATAAGCATCTTGGAGAATTTAATTTTCAGTCCTGATAACTTTTTATTTGGGTCTACCCGTTCAACTAATGATTGTTGTGTAATATCAGAATAATTTATAAATGTATCAGTTTTAAAGTTAGAAATATAATTATCGACTTTAATTAATTTATATTGCAAATCAACTTTTTCTCTTGAATTTTCAGTTTTACAATTCGGGAAGAAATAAGGACGACCTTTTTGAATAGTTAAAAATTTACCATTATCAATTAAAATTTTTCCTATTTGATTTACATTAATATCATCAATTAATAATTCATTAATTGTTTTATTTTTTGCTTTTTTTTTATCAACAGTAATACAATTATCATTCGATATTAAAAAAACTTGTTTCTTATTTGCACGTTTTGATTTAAATTTTACAATTTCTACAGACTTTCTTGTAAGATGCTCAAGATAACCTAAATTTGTATATGAATCGATAAATTGTTTTGGTTCAAAAAGTAAACAAGATTGTAACTTCGTATATTTTAAATGTGGTGGAAGATATTGTTTTAAAGCTAAATTTTCTAAAATTGTAAATGTTAAATGTCTTTTTCTAAAAGAATTACTTAAAGCAATTTCAATATTATTTTGTAGAGAGTCTTTTGACCTTAAATTAATACTTTGAGAAATTAAATTAACAGTGTCTGATGTTTTGATTTTTTGATTTGCTTTATATAAATAGTTTATTTTAATAACTTTATCAAAACTTATTTCGGAACTCTTAGAACTATTAAAAAATTTCTCTAAATTTTTCTTTAACTTTTTTTCTTTTGGTATTTCATAAATTGTAAAAGGGCGAATTAATAATTGAGAACTTGCTTTTGTTTTGATATGTTCACATAATGAAGGTTGAGTTATTTCAACATTATTAAAAAGAATTTCACCAGGATAATAAACATTTTTATCTAATTGTTCACATTGTTTACCTTGATAAACTGTTCCTTCTTTAATCGCAATCTCTTCAATTATATTATTTTTTTGTACTACATTTATAATTCCTGCAGTTTTTGAAATAATATTCGGAATAACTTCAAAATTTTTTGAAATAAAATTTCCATTTTCAACTAATAATATATTTTTATCACAATTTAATTTGTAAGTTTCTTCTGATAACCAGATTATAGAATTATGGAGAATTTTTCTTTTTAACTTTAAAGTGTTATCTTCTTTTCTTTGATATTTTATAAAATTTTGATAGATATCAAAATTCGATTTATTAATTTTTCTTTTTAAAAGTCTTAGATATTGTTTGTAGTGATCTTTACTAATTTCATTATAAGAAGTCTTACTTATTATATCAGGAATGAAATAAGAGAAAGATTTATCGGTAATTACTTTCTTTTTTTTAATTCGTTGATCATAGTACATGATCCCTCCAGTTATCGTTCTAAATTTATTACTTAAAGTGACAGCAAAAGGTTTAAAGATATTACATCGTTTAAAGGTTTCAGAATTAGAATCTTTTAACGTAACTAAATATTTTGAATGATCCCAATTTATTAAATAATTTTTATTATTTTTAGGTTTACGAATCTTTTCAATGTAACTATTTTGTAAGAAAGAATTTTTAATCGCAATTTCAATTTTTTGTTCAACTAAACTATTCTGATTGTCAAAGACAGTAATATGACCTGGATGTTGATTGATTACTTTGGTTCTAAAAATATAACTATTTTTATTTATTTTATAATCCGTATAAAAATTTAAAAACGAATTAGTAGGAGCTTGATATACTTGTCCTGATAAAATCCATAATAAACGATTTTGTGTAACTAAATTAACTTTAGTTTTTACTTTTGGAATAAAAATTTCTCCAGCTGTATCGCTTAAAATTGGTTTTTGTTCAGTTAATGTTTGTTTTTCTGTACTTATCAATTCACCAATTATTGCTGATTTTTTAACATATTGATTATTTTTTATAAATAACATAGTGTTACGCAATAATTCTATTTGTATGATTTTTTGGCTTTTTTGCTCGGGTATTAAAATTAATGAACCTGAGTTTTTAGTAAGTAAAACCTCATCTCCGCGATTTGTACGTAAAATAATTGTTTTTAAAAGTTTAGAAAATTTAATAATTCCATTAACTGGGCTAATAACTTGTTGACGAGCTTCAGAAGTAAAAATCCCACCTGTATGAAAAGTTCGCATTGTCAACTGTGTTCCAGGTTCACCAATAGATTGCCCGGCAAGAATTCCAACAGCTTCTCCTAAATCAACTAAATTTTGATTTGATAAATCCCATCCGTAACACATTTGACAAATTGAATGGTATAAGTTGCAAGTTAATGGCGAGCGAATATGAAATCGTAAAATTTGTTTTTCTTTAAATATTTCTAATAATTTTGCTGTCAACTGAGTACTAGCAATGGCAATCAATTTTTTCGTTTTTGGATCATATACTGATTTTGCTAAAACTCTACCAATTATTTGTTCAGTATCAAACTTATTAGAAATTTCAACACTGAATGATGTTGTTGTATGACAATCTTTTTCTCTTATGATAATATCTTGTGCAATATCAATTAATCGTCGTGTTAGATATCCAGAATTTGCTGTCTTTAATGCGGTATCGACAATTCCTTTACGAGCCCCATACCCTGACATTAAATAATCCGTAATTGTTAACCCTTCACGGAAATTTTTTTTAATAGGAACTCTCATAATTTCGCCACTTGGATCAGCCATAAGACCTCGCATACCAACTAGTTGACGAACTTGTGATAAATTTCCTCTTGCACCAGAAAAAGCCATAATATAAACAGAATTTAAAGGGTCATAAATCTTAAAATAAGATACGACATTTTCTTTTAAAGATTCACTCGCTAAACTCCAAGTATCAATAATTTTTTGAAATCGTTCGACATCTGTAATTTTTCCTTTTAAGCAAATTTTTTCTGCATTTAAAATATCTTGGTTTGCTTTTTCTAACATTTCATTTTTTGTCGCTGGAACTTTCAAATCTTCAATACTGATTGAAATTCCAGCTTGTGTTGCATACTTAAATCCAAGATACTTTAATTCATCTGCCAATAAAGAGGCTTGCATGGCATCATATTTTGAAAAACTCCAAGCTAATAATTCTTTTAATTGTTTTTTATTAATAAGTGTATTTTGATAAATATAATCTTTCATAATTTTATTTAACTCTTTATAGTTTAAGATTTAAGGTCGTTTTAATTGTATAATTTAAAAGAACACGCCCAGTAGTAGTTTGTAAGTATTGAACAATAGTTTTATGATTTTTATCTTTACGAATTTGAATATTTTCATAATATTCAATATAACTATTATCTTTTAGGGTAACTTTTTTTATGAAATTTGAAGGTTTAGAAATTTTATGTTTATACCGTACCCAAATTGACGTATGAATTTCAATTTGATTTTGATTATAAGCTAAGATAACATCATTTAAATCAGCAAAATAATGATTTGTTCCTAATAGACCATTAATATTATTAACTGTTAAATAGTAACACCCTAAAACCATATCTTGACTTGGCATAATTATCGGGTCACCATTTGCAGGTGATAAAAAATTGTATGGTGCTAACATTAACATATAACACTCGGCTTGAGCCTCTAAAGTAAGTGGAACATGAACAGCCATTTGATCACCATCGAAATCAGCATTAAAAGCTGAACAAACTAATGGGTGAAGTTTAATTGCACGACCTTGTACAAGAATCGGCTCAAAAGCTTGGATTCCTAATCTATGTAATGTAGGTGCTCTATTTAAAAAAATTGGATGGTTCATTAATACTTTTTCAAGAACAGTGTCTATACTTGGTTCATTTTGTTGAAGTAAATTTTTAGCAACTTTTATATTACTTGCTAATCCTTGATTAATTAATTCACGAATTATAAAAGGTTGAAACAATTCAATTGCCATTTCGTAAGGCAAACCACATTGATTTAATTTTAAACTTGGACCAACTACAATTACAGAACGTCCAGAATAATCTACTCGTTTTCCAAGAAGATTCTGGCGAAATCGTCCATGTTTTCCTTTTATAATATCGGATAATGATTTTAAGGGACGATTACTTGCACTTAAAGCAATTTTTCCTCGTTTTCCATTATCAATTAATGTATCAACCGCTTCTTGTAACATACGCTTTTCATTTCGAATAATTAATTGAGGAGCATCAATTTCTAATAAGCGAAGAAGACGATTATTACGAGTTATAATTCGTCTATATAATTCATTTAAATCTGAAGTTGCAAAACGACCTCCTTCTAATTGAATCATAGGTCTTAAAGCAGGTGGTATAACTGGTAAGATAGTTATAATCATCCATGCTGGATTTACTCCTGTAGTTAATAAATTTTCTAAAATACGGATTCGTTTAATTGATTGATCTCTTAATTTATATATACGTTGATATTCCCATTTTTTTGCCCAATGTGAGAAATTATAAAAAGGCTGTTCTTTATGAAGAACTTTACTACAGATAGTAATAAAATTTCTCGTTTTAAAAATTTCTTGATCAAGATTTAATTTTTCTAATTCACGTTTAATTAAAACAGCACCGATTAAATAATTAGGTGTTGATCGTAATAAATACTTAGGTGTATTTCGTCGTCGATTATTAGATTTTGATTTAGGTTTTAATGGATAGCCTGAAAACCCAAGTTCTCTACATCGACGATATTGTTGTAAATCCCAATGTAACCCATAAAATGCTATTTCATCTTCGGCAATGAAATAAGCAAGAGATGCTAATTTTATTCGTTTTATTCTTTCATCAAAAAAGTTTACGTCTTTTGATTTTTTCCCTTTTGATTTTTCTTTAATAAATTCTTCTTTATTTAAAATTTCTTCTGAATTTAATTGAGTATCTGATGTACAGGATATAAAATCATTCCATCCAGTATCTAAGCGTTTTTCACATTGCTCAACCTCAAGTAATAATGCCACATAATTAGGTCGACTATTTGTATACCAAACATGTGTAACAGGATAAATTAAATTTATATGTCCCATTCTATGTCGTCGAACACGAGATTCTGTTAATTCGACTCCACATCGTTCACAAATTAATCCTTCATAACGGACTCGTTTATATTTTCCACAGGCACATTCTAAACTTTTACTAGGTCCAAAAATTCTTTCACAAAATAACCCATCCATTTCTGGTTTAAATGTTCGATAATTAATTGTTTCAGATTTTTGAACTTCTCCGACAAACTGTCCATTAGGTAATTTTCTATGAGACCATTCTAAGATTCTCATAGGAGAAGCTAATTTTATTTTTATATAATCAAATTCTTTTTCTGAGCGTATCATATTAAATTTTTAAAATGAAATATTGTTTATATTTGAAGTATGAGAAAATGTTTTTAATGACGGATTGTACTTTTCAATTAAATTTAATTCAATTTCATAGGATTGATGCCCACTAAATTCATCAATTCGATAAGTACTTAAATCTAGACCAATTGAACGTAATTCTTGAACTAAAACTTTAAAAGATTCAGGTATACCAGATGTAGGAATTGTCTGACCTTTAATTATAGAATTTAAAGTTTCGTTTCTTCCTTCCATATCATCAGATTTAATTGTTAAGATTTCTTTTAAAGTAAAAGACGCACCGAATCCTTCTAATGCCCAAACTTCCATTTCACCAAATCGTTGACCTCCATGTTGTGCTTTTCCACCTAATGGTTGTTGTGTTACTAAGGAATAAGGCCCCGTGGCTCTTGAGTGCATTTTATCATCCACTAAATGAATTAATTTTAACATATAAGCGTTTCCAACTGTAATTGGATTATCAAATTCTTTACCTGTTCTTCCATCAAGTAAAACCATTTTACCAGGTGAGTAAGGATTAAAAAGCCATGCTTCATCATTTTCAAGAGAAGCTTGTCGTAATTTTTTATTTATTAAAATTCGAGAAACTTCAGGACCATACATTTCATCAAATGGTAAAATTTTAAATCGCCGATTTAATTTATGTCCAGCTAATCCTAACAAGCATTCATATAATTGACCTACATTCATACGAGAAGGAACACCTAATGGATTTAAAATAATATCAATGGGTGTTCCATCTGGAAGAAATGGCATATCTTGACGTGCTAAAATACGCGAAATGATTCCTTTATTTCCATGACGACCTGCAATTTTATCACCTACTTGAATTTTTCTTATTTGAGCAATAAAAATTTGAATTTTTTCAAACTTATATGCTAATTTTGTTCGTCGATTAAATGTTAAAGTTTCGATAACCCTACCATACTCTCCTTCAGGCATGCGAAAAGATGTATCACGAACTCCTTTAGCTTTTGCACCAAAAATTGCTCGAAGTAATTTTGACTCTGGTAACTGCTCTGAATCATCTTTAGGAACAATTTTTCCAACTAAAATATCACCTGGCTTTACAAATGTTCCAATTGTTACAATTCCATCTTCATTTAAATTTTTAACATCAGAAATACTTAAATTTGGAATATTATTAGTTGTTTGCTCTGAAATTTCAGCTGTTCGATCAATTTCAATTTCATAACGTTCAATGTGAATTGAAGTGAAAATATCTTCATAAACTAATCGTTCATTGATTAAAATTGCATCTTCAAAATTATATCCTTGCCATGGCATATATGCTACTAGCACATTTTGTCCTAAAGATAATTCACTACTGATTATTCCTGGTCCATCTGTTAACATTTGACCTGATTTAATTTGTTCTCCTTCCCATACAATTGGTCGATAATTAATACATGTCTCTTGGTTCGAACGTTGATATTTTTGTAAATCATACTTACATTGTCGCCCAGAATTTTCAAGGATAATAATTTTATCCGCTGTTACAGAACTAACAATTCCATCTCGCTGGGCATTTATAACCATACCAGAATCCAATGCAATTTGGTTTTCTAATCCTGTCCCTACGATAGGTTTTTGAGGCAATAATAATGGAACAGATTGACGTTGCATATTTGAACCCATTAGAGCACGATTAGCATCATCATGTTCAAAAAATGGAATTAAAGACGCTGCTACTGAAACAACTTGAATTGGTGAAACTGCAATAAAATCAACTTCGGATGGAGTAACTGTTAAAAAATCTTGTTTATAACGTATTGGAATTAATTCTTTAGTTAAATAATTATCTTCGTTTGTTGAAATATCAGCAGGTGCAATTTTATAAAAATCTTCAATATCAGCTGTTAGATAAATTGGGTTTCCTGTTTTAATAACTTTTCCATTTAGAACTCTCCAAAAAGGCGTCTCTAAAAATCCTGATTCATTAACTCGTGCAGATGTTGTTAAAGAAGCAATTAATCCAACATTTTGTCCTTCTGGTGTTTCAATTGGACAAATCCGCCCATAATGACTTGGGTGAATATCTCGTACAGCAAAACTGATTCTATCCCTATCAAATCCACCTGGCCCTAATCCACTAATTCTTCGTCTATGCGTTAAAGCAGATAATGGATTCGTTTGATCCATATACTGAGATAATTGACTGGCCCCAAAAAATTCTCTAATCGTTGCTCCAACAATATTAAAACTAGATAACTGACTTGAATATGTTTTATTTGTCTGACTTCTAAGCTTTCGAGATAATCTTTGAAATCCAATACGGAATAAATTTTGCAATAATTCTCCAACGGAACGAACTCTTCTATTTTTTAAATGATCAATATCATCACTAATTTGTTTAGAAATTGATAATGTAATTAATTTATCAATTATGGCAAAAATATCTTGGTATGTAATTGTTACTATTCGCTTAGAAAGTTGGATATTTAATCTATTATTTAATTTCGAACGACCAATTTTTCCTAAACGATAATAAGCGGGATCAAAAATTCGAGAAAACTCTGAGATATTTTTATAATAATTTTTACTTAAAGTAAATCGTAATAGTTTTCTTGGTGCATAAATAGAAGGAGTTAGTACTGGTTTATTAAAATAGAAAAACTCTGAATTTTGTAAATTTTGGCATATTTCGATATCATTAACTCCCATCTCTTTTAGTAAATGAATAATGGGCTTTTGTGTTACCTTATCTAACTGAATAATAATTTCATCTTCTTGATTTTTAATTGGATATTTTGAGATATTAGTATTCGTATTTTTTTGAAAACCAAAACGAACCCATGAACCATATTCTGGAATTAAGGTTGCTGTATATAACTCTTTTTCTTCATATTTTTTTTTATAAATATCTCTGATACTATGTTCATCTTTATATTCAAGAATTTGAGATTTTGTTTTTAAATATTTTGTCTTGTTTTTATCATTCTTATTATATTTAATAAGCTCCTTAAATCCATCCGTAAAATAGAGATTAGATTGGACATTAGACTTAGTAAGGATAGATCGAATTTTTGGACTTATAGTTGAATTTAAAAAACTAAAGTCATTTATTTGATTAAAATGTGATAAATCACAAATAACAAAATTAAATAAATTTATATTAATATTTTGTTCAAACAAAGTCTTTGCTTTTTGAAAGATATTGTTATGCTCTTTTTTAATTTGTTCTAAATGTTCTGAAATATTCGAGTCATTATATTTTTTATTTTTTAAACTTTTATATTTATGAAGTACTTTAATTAATAAATTGAAATAATTAATAAGTAAAAAAATTCTATCTTTATTATTATTAGAAATAAAAGACTTTTTATTTGTTGAAAGCCATTTCAAGAAGATTTTAATTCGTTTGGTTTTTTCTGATAAGTCTGTAATTTTAAATAAACTATTATAAATTTTAAAATATTCGATAAATAAAGAAATAAAATTGACTTCTGACGCTTTTAAATTTTTAAACGAATAAAGAGTACTTATTTTTCTTTTCCATTTCCAAAGCTCATCTATTTCTTCTCCTTTTTCATTAAGGTCTTTTATATCTGTTACTTTTTTTAAAAAATATAGTGTTTTTTCGGTAGGTAAAATCTCACTTGGAGGAATAAAATTTTTTAATTTTCCAATATCATTTGAAAGAATTTTTTTTAATTTTCTATTTTTTTTTTGATGCTTATTTTTTTCAAAATAAACTCCCGGACTTCGTATGATTTGACTTACAATGACACGTTCGCAGCCATTTATAACAAAAGTGGCAGCACTTGTCATTAACGGTAAATTAATAATAGGGAATTTATTATGATATTTTATACTATTCGTTTTCTTATTTCGAACCTCTAATGGAATAATAAGTTGAGCAGAATAGTTTGCTGTATATTTTTTAGCTCGAACAATATTATAAACAGGTTTGACTAAACTATATTCTTGTCCAAATAAAATATATTCTGTATTTTGACTAAAATCATAAATTCGTGAAAAGGTACTTAATTCTTCATTTAATCCTTGAGCAATAAACCAACAGAAACTTACCCTTTGCATTTCAATAAAATCAGGTAGAGCAGTTGTATAATTCATCATAGAGTAGTTTAAGAGTTTTTATTCGTAATAATCTGAAATTTAATAAGTGGTAATAAAATGTAACGGAGTTAATAGTTAAATAGCATAAATTAAAATTTAGCATAAGCGTCTTTTCTATTATTCAAATTAAAAATAGAAAAATATAATAAAGTATGAAATTTCTTAATAGTGTATATCTTTTATTATATTGGGCCAAAAAAATAATAATTTATCGTATTGAAAAATTAAATTATGAAGATTAATAGTGGTGGTATTTAGTGTTTTAATTATACTTATTTAACATTTGTTATAATTAAGTTAAGTAGATTTTAACTAATTTATGTTATGTAAAAAGGTTATATATTATTAAAATTACTAATTTATTTTATTTTTAGTAATTTTAATAATAGAATTGAATTCATGTGCTAAATTTAAGTATTGTACTATGAGATATTAAACTAGTCCGCATGCATTTTTTAATAAAGCGGCTAATTTTGCCTTTTTTCTTGCTGCTGTATTTTTATGATAAACATTTTTCTTTAAACCCTTATCGATTAAGCTATAAATAGAAGCTAATGTCTTTTCCAAGTGTAAGTTCAATTCTTCTTTCTTTTCAGTAGTAGGTTCGTAACTTTTAAAAACTTCTAAATCATTTAAAAATTTTTTTGTTAATGTTTTTACTGAACTTTTATAAAAACGATTTTGAAGATTATTTCGTTTACTTATCAATATACGTTTTTTCGCTGATTTGTTATTAGCCATAAATAGGATTTAGATATATATATACAATAGTATTTATACTATATTTAACTTTATATTTTTGTTTAATAAAATATAATACATTTAAGAAAAAATTGGAAGTTTTTTTACCATCAATATGTTTAATATTATGCATATTGTTAAATATATGACTTTAAACTCTTGATAATAAATAAATATTTAGGCACTATAATAAAGTAAAATATTTATTAAAAATTCATGATATTATAGGAATTTCTATGGCAAAAAACAAAGGTGCTCGAATCTTAATTACATTAGAATGTACTGAATGTAGAACGAATCCTAACAAGCGTTCTAGTGGTGTTTCACGTTACTTAACACAAAAAAATCGTCGAAATAATCCACAACGTATAGAGCTTAAAAAATACTGTCCACACTGTAATAAACCAACTATTCATAAAGAAATAAAATAAAAATATGTTATCACAAAAACACAAATTAGCACCAATTGGAATTAATCAAAAAATTGATTATAAAGATATTGATTTATTAAAATTATTTATTACAGAACAAGGAAAGATTCTTCCTCGCCGAGCAACAGGAGTAACTGTTCAACAACAACGGCAAATTGCAAAAGCGATTAAGCGAGCAAGAGTTTTATCTTTATTACCATTCGTAGCTTCTAATGAACTTTAAATTTTTTAGAAGATAAAGTTTATTAAGATAAAGTAAGGAGGAAACCTAGCGTATGGGAGTAAGAAATTTTATTGATCGAGTATTTACTGTAATTTCCGATCTTATTTTAAAGCTTTTACCTGCTAGTAAACAAGAAAAACAAGCATTTGCATATTATAAAGCTGGAATGGCTGCGCAAGCCGAAGGAGATTATGCAGAAGCATTAGAAAATTATTATGAATCATTATATTTAGATGAAGATCAATATGATAGGAGTTACACACTTTATAATATTGGTCTAATTTATGGTAAAAATGAAAATTATCCACGTGCTTTAGAATATTATCATCAAGCTGTATCATTAAATTCAAATTTACCACAAGCCCTAAATAATATTGCAGCCATTTATCATCGCCAAGGTTTATTAGCTTTAGAAATGGCTTCACAAGATTATGATTCTGCAATGGAAATTTCAGAAGAATATGAATATGTTGAATTAGCAAAAGGATTATTTGATAAAGCAGCAGAGTATTGGTACCAAGCTCTTAAATTAGCTCCAGATAATTATCCACGAGCACGAAATTGGTTACGTATAACAGGAAGAGCTAAGTCATTAGAGTCTTTTTAATCAGTATTAAAATATGATACGAAAGAAAACATTTTATTCAAGAATTTCATTTATTTTGGTGTACAATTATAAATGGTTAATCAATTTCATATTTGTTATTGTTTTGAATACTCTGTTAAATTCTGAAAGTATATTTATTCTTAAATATTTAAAATATTTTAAATCAAAATGGTAGAAACTACAAATAAAGGTTACGTTAGTCAAATTATTGGTCCAGTATTAGATATTGAATTTCCATCTGGAAACTTACCTCCAATTTACAGTGCAATTAAAGTTGAAACTGCAGATGGTTTAGGAAACATTGTTGAAGTTCAACAATTATTAGGTGATAATAAAGTACGTGCAGTATCAATGAGATCAACAGACGGTTTAAAACGTGGTGTTGAAGCTGTTGACTTAGGTACTCCAATTAGTGTTCCAGTGGGTACTCCAACATTAGGAAGAATTTTCAATGTAATTGGTGAGCCAGTAGATGAACAAGGTGATGTTTCTTTAGATGAAACTTTACCAATTCATCGTGAAGCGCCTGCCTTTACAGAATTAGAAACAAAACCATCAATTTTTGAAACGGGTATTAAAGTTGTAGATTTATTAGCGCCATACCGTCGTGGTGGTAAAATTGGTTTATTTGGTGGTGCTGGTGTAGGTAAAACTGTATTAATTATGGAATTAATTAATAATATTGCTAAAGCCCATGGTGGTGTATCTGTGTTTGGTGGTGTAGGTGAACGAACACGTGAAGGTAATGATTTATATGAAGAAATGAAAGAATCAGGCGTAATTAATTCTAATAATTTTGCTGAATCTAAAGTTGCTTTAGTATATGGTCAAATGAATGAACCTCCAGGAGCACGTATGCGTGTAGGTTTAACAGCCTTAACAATGGCAGAGTATTTCCGAGATGTAAATAAACAAGATGTTTTATTATTTATCGATAATATTTTCCGTTTTACTCAAGCGGGTTCTGAAGTATCAGCCTTATTAGGTCGTATGCCATCAGCAGTAGGATACCAACCAACTTTAGCTACAGAGATGGGGGCATTACAAGAACGTATTACTTCAACAACACAAGGTTCAATTACTTCAATTCAAGCAGTTTATGTACCAGCGGATGATTTAACTGATCCAGCTCCAGCAACAACATTTGCTCATTTAGATGCAACAACAGTATTATCTCGTAATTTAGCTGCAAAAGGTATCTATCCAGCTGTAGATCCATTAGATTCTACATCAACAATGTTACAGCCTGGTATTGTTACTGAAGAACATTATGCAATTGCAGAAAATGTAAAAGAAACATTACAACGTTATAAAGAATTACAAGATATTATTGCTATTTTAGGTATTGATGAATTATCTGAAGAAGATCGTTTAACTGTTGCTCGTGCACGTAAAGTTGAACGTTTCTTATCACAACCTTTCTTCGTAGCAGAAATCTTTACCGGTTCTCCAGGTAAATATGTAAGTTTAGAAGATACAATCAAAGGATTTACAATGGTTTTAAAAGGTGAATTAGATGATTTACCAGAACAATCATTCTACCTTGTAGGAAACATTGATGAAGCAATTTCAAAAGCAGAAACTCTAAAATAAGGAGTAATTAAATATGGTTATGAACATTCGCGTTCTAACTCCCGATAGAGTTATTTGTTCTACAACAGCAGATGAAGTTATTTTACCTGGTTTAACTGGTCAAGTTGGTGTATTAGATGGACACGCAACTTTAATTACAGCTTTAGACACAGGATTACTTCGAATTAAATTAGCAGATAAATGGACACCAATTATTTTATGTGGTGGCTTAGCTGAAGTTGATTCAGATCGTGTTACAGTTTTAGTTAACGACGTAGAAGAGCTTGTTGCTGTAGAGTTAAGTGAAGCTACTAAAGAGTTAGAAAAAGCTACATCAGCAATTGAAAATGCTGAAACAAGTAAAGCAAGACTTGATGCCTCAGTTGAATTAAAAAAAGCTACAGCACGTCTTGAAGGTATAAATTATTTATCTTAAATTTTAATATTAGTAAAAAGTTTAAAAACTTTTTAACTAATATTAAATTTAAGGTAATCTTTGAGTTAGAAATAAACGGCCATACTTTTAATTAACAGATACTAAAAAAACAAAAGATCTACAAACTAACTTTATGGTAACAAATTCTGATTTTAATTTTACAACTAATGAAACTGTAATTTTAGAATTACCGTTTTCTGAACATATTGAAGAACTTCGTCAAAGATTGTTTCATATTTTCTGGATAATTTTATTTTTAACTTGTGCAGCTTTTATTGAAGTTAAACTTTTAGTTAAAATATTAGAACTTCCAGTTGATAATGTAAAGTTTTTTCAATTATCGCCAGGTGAATATTTCGTTTCAACTGTAAAAATTTCTTTTTATACAGGTTTACTTTTTGGTAGTCCATTTGCAATAGGACAAATTATATTGTTTTTATTACCAGGTTTAACAAAAAAAGAAACAAAAGTTATATTACCATTATTAGTAAGTTCGGTTTGTCTATTTGGGTTGGGTTTACTTTTTTCGTACTATGCTTTAATTCCAGCAGCTTTAAATTTTTTTTTAAACTACAGTGATGAAGTAATTGAACCTCTTTGGTCATTTGATCAATATTTTGAATTTGTACTTGTTCTTTTTTATAGTACAGGGTTAGCTTTTCAAATTCCCATTATACAAATTTTGCTAGGCTTGCTAAATTTTGTATCAGCTCAACAAATGTTAGGTGCATGGCGATACGTAATACTTGTTTCAACAATTATTGGAGCAATTTTAACACCATCTACTGATCCACTTACGCAATTATTGCTATCATGTGCAATATTATTACTTTATTTTTCAGGCGTAGGGATTCTGTTTTTAATAAAAAATTAATTTATATATATATACTTAAAAAGTATTTAATTCATGGCAACTAACAAGTTTTTTAAAAGTCTTTTATTTACTTTAACGATTGCTATAAGTGTATTTGGTTTTTCTGTAGAAAACTCATTTGCGTACCCCGTATTTGCCCAACAAAATTATTCAAATCCACGTGCAGCAAATGGGAAATTAGCTTGTGCTAATTGTCATTTAAACCAAAAAGCTATTGAAATTGAGGCACCACAAGGTGTACTTCCAAATTCTGTATTTGAAGTTGAAATAAAAGTACCATATGATTTAAGTCGTAAACAAATTGCGGCAAATGGTAAACCTGCTGGCTTAAATGTTGGTGGAATTCTTATTTTACCAAAAGGTTTTAAATTGGCTTCAAAAAACCAAATTTCTGAAGAAGTTAAAGCAAAAAATAAAGGTGTTTTTATCTCACCATATAGTACTGAATTTGATAATATTTTAGTTGTTGGTCCAATTGCAGGTAAAAAACATCAAGAACTGATTTTCCCTGTTGTTGCACCAGATCCAGCTAAAGATCCAGACGTTAAATATTTAACATATCCATTTTATGCTGGTGGAAATCGTGGTCGTGGCCAAGTTTATCCAACTGGTGAAAAGAGTAATATTAATGCTTTTGGTGCTACTCAAGCTGGACAAATTACGAATATTACAACGGGTGAAAAAGGTGAGTCTCAAATTACTATTGTTAATTCAGAAGGTAATTCAACATCTCAAACGCTTTCAGCTGGTTTACAATTACTTGTAAAACAAGGTGATATTGTAAAACAAGATCAACCTTTAAATATTGATCCAAATGTGGGTGGTTTCGGTCAAGAAGAATCAGAAATTGTATTACAAGATTCAGCACGAATTCTTGGTTATTTAGCTTTTTGCTTCTGTTTATTATTAACACAAATTTTCTTAGTTATTAAGAAAAAACAATATGAAAAAGTTCAAGCTGCTGAACTTAATTTCTAAACCTAACATAGTTTAAAAATTAGTAATTTTAATAATTTGCTTTTTGTATTAATTTGTAAAATTAAAAAGTATTTTTAAATTTTACAAATTAATACAATTAACTGTAATATGTTAATTTGTATAATGAAGTTTATTATTAGTTTTTTAAATTAACCGATATTTTTTAAATAATCTTATTAAGTAGAATTCACAAAGTTTTTTTATCAAAGTTTACTTGTTCAATAGATAGATCTATCACGTAGAACAAAGAATGACTATAGATTGTAATAATATCTTAAAAAGTAAAAAAAAAAATGAAAATAACTTAATGATAATATCAATCACGAGAGTAATACGAAAAAGAGTCGCTGTTAAAATTCAGATAGTGAATATGTACATATGTCTACCTATTCAATAGTGATTGCTCCATTTAGAATAAATATCTAAGCTTTAGGACGAAAACAAGGGAAGAAAGTAAAGCGTATATAGATAAGTAGATACTTAGTACTGCAATTATCTGAAAAATAAGGTTAATCACAAGATATAAATTATTGAATAATATTATAAGTGTGGGATTATTCTGCATTTTCCAATGCAATGAATGATGTTAGTAATATATTTTTATTACTTTTTGTACTTTTTAACAAAATTCCCAAATATATAAGTTTATTCTCTTTCTTGTATAACAGGAAGTATAATTTTTATATTTCTAATAATTATCTAATCAAAAAGTAAATAATTGAAGAATACAGCACTATTCCAATAATTAATTTTTTCTTAATATGTACTCAAATTAGAATTTGATAGTGGTGGCTCGCATTTAAAGTTAAATGCGTACCCCACCATAATGATAGTACAAGTATACTGTTATTGATAAAATCAATAATAGACCAGCATTTATCTTTTATTAATTATTCAAGATCACGACGGTTAGGGTTTCGTGACGGATCACTTGAAAGGAAACCAAAAATGAATAAAGAAACAAAAAAGATAACTGTTGTATAAACTAAAATTTTTAAAGTTAACATTTAATTTTTCCTAAAAACTGTTTTTAATAATATTAATTATACTAAAATATAATAATTATGAATTATTTTTTTGAATAATTAATATTATTATTTATTTATTCAAAATAGTGTTATGATTTTAAAAGAAGAGGATAAAGTTTTAAAACAGAAATTTCGATTTGTTTATCTAATAAATTTAAATCTTTATCATTATTTATATTTTTAAGTGAAATATACCCTTCAATTATAATATAATCATCTGGTTGATAATACTTAGCCACATCATGACTTAATTTACCCCAAACTGAAAGGTGAATTAAGATAGAAGTATTATTTTTTCGAATTTGAGGTAATTGAACAACTAGTTCTGTAAGAGCTGTTCCATCTTTAAAGAAACTTTGACCTGCATTTTTAATAACTTTTACTGTAAGAATTATACAATTCATATTGCATATATGAATTTTAAATTATTAGATTTTTTTGTTTTTGAATATCTTCAAAATTAATATCTCTTAGTCGTTTTAATAAACGGATAAAGTACTCTAAAAAGTAACTATCCAATTGATTAATTTCGCCAACTGGTTGAATTTTAAAAGTTTTATATAAATCAAATGTTGATTTTGAAAAATCATTTTCAACATTTAAAATCTCGACAAATGCCAAACGATCACTAATATTTTGCCCCCACTCAAAAAACCCTAAAACTTTTGTGATTAATTTTAACACGAAAAGTGGAATTTTATTCACTTTAGCTGATTGACCGGCTAATTGTTCACATAAATTTATAATCTCCGATGACACCCACCCTTTTGGTCCGCCTAAAAAGAAAGTTTTATTCTCAGTTTCAGGTAGTTGAAAGGCTTTTAAACAAAATTTTGCAATATCTTGAGTGTCCATATAAGATACACAAGTATTTTCATTTGTTACCCAAATAGGTAAATTCTCCAATATAGGAATAGCATATTGTTCTATTAAACCTTGATAAAAACCAGTTAGACGAAAAATTGTGTAAGGAATTTGGGATTCTTTTAATTTAACTTCAATTCCCTGTTTCATTTTCATTAAAGGAATATTAGAAAATTGATCTAAATTTTGGGTCGAACAGAATATAAATCGTTTAACTTTAGCTACTTTTGCAGCTTCAATAAGTGCTAACTTTCCATCCCAATCAACAGTTTTTACAATATCTAAATCAGAAGGCCGACTAGTAGAAGCATCAATAACAGCAGTAATGCCTTTTAAACAAGGTGGAATTGTTTCTGGTTTACTTAAATTACCATAAATTAACTCCGCCCCCCATTCTTTTAAAAAATTAGCTTTTCTAAAATTACGAACTAAACATCGAACTGGATATCCTTTAGTTAAAGCTTGTAAAACAATTTGACGCCCTAAAGTCCCAGTTCCACCTATCACTAATAAACTCATATGTATTTATTAAAAAATTTATATTATTTAATTAAAAAATTTTGATTTTTTAATTAAATACTGTACTTTGTAAAATATCATCAGCTTCAATATTAACTAATTCTTTTTTAGTTAATACTTGCCCACGACTATCAAAAATACGATTTGCTTGACGCATTCGAGCACGATCTAAAGCATTTTTAATGCTTCGCGCATTCGCAAATAATGGTTTTTGTTTTCTTCGAGTAATATAATCTGTTAAAGCAATTTCAGCTTGTGGTGTTAGTTGATATTGCTGCTCTTCTAACATCATTTTTGCGATTGTCGATAATTCTTCAACAGTATAATCAGGGAAATCAATATGATTAGCAATTCGTGAAGATAAACCAGGGTTTGATTCATAAAATTTATCCATGGGTTCTTTATACCCTGCTAATATTACAACTAAATCATCACGTTGATTTTCCATCACTTGCAGTAAAATTTCAATTGCTTCAGACCCATAATCTCTTTCATTATCCGGCTTATATAAATAATAAGCTTCATCAATAAATAATACACCTCCCATAGCCTTTTTTAAAACTTCTTTTGTTTTAGGAGCAGTGTGACCTATATATTGACCAACTAAATCATCACGTGTAACTGTTAATAAATGACCTTTTTTAACATATCCTAACTGAAATAAAATATCCGCCATTTTTAATCCCACGGTTGTTTTACCTGTGCCTGGACTTCCAGTAAAAGACATATGTAAACCAGGACTATTTGCAGTAATACCCAAATTTTTTCTTAATTTATCAATTAATAATAAGGCTGCAATTTCACGAATACGGGCTTTTACCGGTGCTAAACCAACTAATTCTTCATCAAGTAAATTTAAAAGTTTAGCTATATCGGTTTTAGCATACTCTTCTTGTAAATTAATAGAGTTCATAAAAATAAATAATTATAAATAAGTTATTATAAAAATAAGTTAGCTTTACTTAACTAACTTACTTTTATTTTAAATTTAATTTAATGTAAATGCTGGGATACTTGATAAACAAATAAACGCAAATCCAGCACTTCCACAGGCACCTACGAAAAATCCGCCTTTAAATTGGTCCCATGATTT